TATCCTTGATCATGAGCCATATAATTATCACTATAAATAAGAACTGTAATTCCAACAGTAGTGATTAACATTAACATAATAGAAGAAAGTGGATCAATCAAGTAACCGAATTCTAAAGAAAAATCATTATTGAGCGTCCAAGACCATACATATTGATAAATCGAACTACTATTTATTTGCTCAAGAGAAGGGTTAATTGAAAAAACCATAACTATACTTAACAATAAAATAGTCGGAAGAGCCCATAGACGACGAAGATTTTTTGTTGCTGTCGGAAAAAGAAGAAGCCCCACTCCTATTAAGATAGGAACTGGAAGCAGAACGAGAGGTATGATCCACCCATATTGATATGTCTGTTCCATAAAAAAAGTTTTTTCTTTTTTATTTCTTTTTATACTTATTATTGTTATTCATTCTGAAGATCTACTAACTACTTTTAATATTCAAACCAAGAATTGACGATTGGTCAAATGAAAAAGATTGATTACTCAGTCCACTTGTAATTTGTTTCACTTATCTTATCTACTTTTTTCTAGTCGTTAAAATTTTTCTAACAAAATGAATTTGAAAAGCGCAGATCTTTTTTGAGCAATAGATGTCTTTCACATCCAGCTAACAACCTCTTAATTCATATTTAAATGGCAGTTCCAAAAAAACACACTTCTGCATCAAAAAAACGTATTCGTAAAAATTTTTGGAAAAAAAAGGGATATTGGGCAGCGTTAAAAGCGTTTTCCTTAGGAAAATCTCTTTCTACCGGGAATTCAAAAAGTTTTTGTGTGAAAACCAAATAAAACGCGTAATAAAACGTAATAGGTTGAAATAATTTCAAGGGAGCCCCTTGACCCATTCCATTTCCTGTTGAACTAATAAACAGGAAATGGAATTTAGTATGCTATTATAACTCGTAATTTCGAATACATAAACATAATAAATACTAAATTAAGAAATTTGATATATTCAAAAATAGAAAATTAGTTTCTAAAAAAATTATAAGAATTTTCTATTTTACTTATGAAAAAAGACAAATAATAAAAAAAGAATACTTTTTGTATTTCGTTTTAATGGATTTTTTGGTTTCACTTTATTCTTTAATAGTTCATTAAAACACAAATTTTTTGGGGGGGTCCATCTCTTAACTCTGTAAGACTCTTTCGAAGAAATTAAGTTCAGTAAAGACGAAAATACACACTAAAAAAAAACCTCAACGAAAATAATGAACCCTCAAACATTTTGTAAAAAATACTGCATGCAATTGAATAATTGAATTATGAAATCTAGCCGATTTTCTATTCATAGGTTATTATGAGTTCAAGACAAGCCGCCATGGTGAAATTGGTAGACACGTTGCTCTTAGGAAGCAGTGCTAAAGCATCTCGGTTCGAGTCCGAGTGGCGGCAGGGTATCTCCTAAAACAAAGTAATTAAATCCTATAATGAATTTAATTTATTATTTTGACTTTCTAATTTGAATTTTTCTAATTCTAATTGAGGGACTTTTTTTATGATATTTTCAACCTTAGAGCATGTATTAACTCATATTTCCTTTTCGACCATTTCAATTATAATTATAATTTATTTGATAACCTTTTTAGTCGATGAAATGATAAAACTATATGATTCATACAAAAAGGGCCTGATAATCACTTTTTTCTGTATAACAGGGTTATTGATCACTCGTTGGGTTTATTGGGGGCATTTTCCTTTAAGCAATCTATATGAATCATTAATCTTTCTTTCATGGGGTTTTTCTTTTTTTCATATAGTTCCTTATTTCAAAAAAGATCCAAAATTTATAAGTACAATAATTGGCCCAAGTATTATTTTGACCCAAGGCTTTGCTACTTCAGGTCTTTTTACGGAAATACACGAATCCGCAGTGTTAGTACCTGCTCTTCAATCCGAATGGCTAATAATGCACGTAAGTATGATGATATTAAGCTATGCATCCCTTTTATGCGGATCATTATTATCAGTATCAGTTCTGGTCATTACAGTTCGAAAAAAGATAAATTTCTTTTCGACGAGTAATCTATTAAATTTAAATGAGTTATTTGTCACCGATGAAATAGAATATATGAATGAGGAAAATAATGTTTTACAAAATATTTATTTTTTTTCTCAAAAAAATTATTACAGGGCGCAATTGATTCAACAATTGGATTATTGGAGTTATCGGGTTATTAGTCTAGGATTTATCTTTTTAACTATAGGAATGCTTTCTGGAGCAGTATGGGCTAACGAAGCATGGGGATCCTATTGGAGTTGGGATCCAAAAGAGACTTGGGCTTTTATTACTTGGATCATATTTGCGAGTTATTTACACACTCGAACAAATAACAAATTTACGAGTACAAATTCAGCAATTGTAGCGTCCATTGGCTTTCTTATAATTTGGATATGTTATTTTGGGGTCAATCTATTAGGAATAGGACTACATAGTTATGGTTCATTTCCATTACCATTAAATTGAATTCGATGGTTAGTTATTACGAATAGGAATTACAAAGTTTTTTTATCTGATACGTATACGTATTGGAAACTTTGTGTGAACTGGTGAGAACCTCCCGAATCAAATGTTGTAGTCATTCGGGAGGTTCTCGCTAGTTCAAATTGCCTCCCGCAAGAGAACACGACAAAGCCGTCTTCTCCTTTTGTCATTGTACAAGGAGAACACTTTTCAAATGATAGAATTTGATTTATTTGTTTTATTTATTTCTAAAAGCTATCTAGAAAAGGAATTAGATAGAATAACTTCTGTTTTTTCAACTGATAATGAAAGAGCAAAATCAGGGTACATACCAATACCTAGTACGGGTAAAAAAATCGAGATTGAAAGAAATAACTCTCTTGGTCCAGAATCAAAAAAATAAGAATTTGAAACATTAAATATTTTGTACCCATAGAACATCTGGCGTAACATAGATAATAGATAAATAGGAGTTAATAGCATTCCAATTGCCATTACAAATGTAATTAGGAGTTTTGTCATTAAAAGATATTTTGGACTAGTAATTAATCCAAAAAACACTATTAATTCAGCAACAAAACCACTCAGACCTGGTAATGCAAGGGAGGCCATCGAAAAGCTACTGAACATTGTGAACATTTTTGACATTGGAATAGCTATTCCACCCATTTCGTCAAGATAAACAAGACGTATTCGATCATAAGTCGTTCCGGCCAAGAAAAAAAGTGCAGCACCAATAAATCCATGAGAGATTATTTGTAAAAGGGCTCCATTTAGTCCTAGATCGGTGATAGAACTAATTCCTATAATTATGAAACCCATATGAGATACAGAGGAATAGGCTATTCTTTTTTTTAAATTCTGTTGACTGATAGATGTTGAAGCTGCATAGATTATTTGTATTGCACCTACTATCATAACCCAAGGAGAAAATAGAGAATGAGCATGGGGGAATAATTCCATATTAATGCGAACTAATCCATACGCTCCCATTTTTAATAAGATTCCGGCTAGAAGCATACAAGTACTATAATGCGCTTCTCCGTGGGTATCTGGTAACCATGTGTGTAGGGGTATGATTGGGAGTTTTACAGCAAAAGAAATAAGAAATCCAATATAGAATATTATTTCCAAGACCATAGGATAGGTCTGATTGGCTAATTTTTCAAAATTTAATGTTGGTTCAGTAGAACCATATAAACCGATACCCAGAACTCCCATTAAAAGAAAAATAGAACCCCCCGCGGTATACAAAATAAATTTTGTAGCGGAATACAGACGTTTTTTTCCTCCCCACATAGATACAAGTAGATACACAGGAATTAATTCGAACTCCCACATGAGAAAAAAAAGTAAAAGGTCTCGAGAAGAAAATAATCCTATTTGTCCACTGTACATTGCTAACATCAAGAAATGAAATAATCGTGAATCTCGAGTAACCGGCCAAGCCGCTAAAGTAGCTAAAGTAGTGATGAATCCTGTAAGTAAAATGGGTCCTATAGAGAGTCCATCTATCCCTAATCTCCAATGAAAATCCAAAGAACCGATCCATTTATAATCCTCCACGAGTTGGATTAATGGATCATCAAATTGGAAATGATAACAGAATGCATAAGTCGTTAAAAGAAGCTCTAATAAACAAATGCATACAGTATACCACCGAATTGATCTATTTCCCTTATGTGGAAGAAAGAAAATTAAGGAACCCAGAAATATGGGCAAAACTGCAATTATTGTTAAGCAAGGAAAAGGAAAATGATTCGTGGTAAAGACAAGATACACTTGGGACAGAAAAACCCGTGCGCAAATCAAATTGAAATATTTTGCGCACGGGTTTTGTCGGTAAAAAAAACAAGAAAATGGGATTGGGATCAAGTAGAGTTTTATGGAACGTATCAATAAGCTAGACCCATACTGCGGGTTGTTTCATGCCATAAATAAACTCGAACACTCAAGAAATCTGTTGGGCAGGCGGATTCACATCTCTTACAACCAACACAGTCCTCAGTCCTTGGAGCGGAGGCAATTTGTTTCGCTTTACATCCGTCCCAAGGTATCATTTCTAATACATCGGTGGGGCACGCTCGGACACATTGAGTACATCCTATACATGTATCATAAATCTTTACTGAATGTGACATTGAATCTATAGTTTTTGAGCGTCATAAATTTTCGGTCTAGTTTAAGTTTAATTTGAAATGAATCCTATATTTATTAGATACCAGACGAACCAATGAGTGATCAGAATCAATCTGCTTCCGAATTTGTTTATGAGCGAAGACCAAAGTACTTTGATTTCTTATGTTATGTTTTTCCAACCAAGATCATATCTTACACGTATCAAACCAACTAATTTTAATCAATTTTGGAATATTTTAGGAATATTCCAATTCTGTTTATACGATTAATACTATTTATTCAACAAATTGGATTGGTTAATACGAGTTGATTTTCTGTTACGATAAATTGATGAAACAATAGCCGATCCAATGGCTGCTTCAGCGGCTGCAATAGCTATAACAAAAATCGAGAAAATGTCTCCTCTTAATTGACGACTATCAAAAAGATCAGAAAATGTTACAAAATTTAGATTAACTGAATTTAATATAAGTTCAAGACACATAAGAGCTCTAACCATATTTCGACTTGTGATCAATCCATAGACACCAATAGAAAATAAATAGGCACTCAAAACAAGTATATATTCGAGCATCATTAACCAACTCCTTATCACTCTTGATTCATTTCAATCTGAACAATAATTCCATTGATTGGATTCGAATCTAACAAATATGGAATAAAATAAGAGATTTAGATCGGTAATCGCTAAAACGATTATAATATTGTCCTTCCATTAATTTGATTTTATAGATGTTTTTTGAATCACTCATTTGAAGGATTTATTATTGACGAGCTATCGCAATTGCACCTATTAAAGTGACTAAAAGAATTATTGAAATGAGTTCAAATGGAAGAAAAAAATCTGTTGATAAATGAATTCCAATTTGTTGACTATTAATTACCAAATCTTGTTCTAGAATCTGATTTGATTTTGTAGTCCACAGGATCCCATACCAGGACGTATCTAGAATAGTAGTCATTAGTAAAATAAAAAGACTTGTACAAACCATTGAAGTAACTCGATCCCCAACTGTCCAAAGATGAAAATCTTTGTAATATTCTGAACCATTCAGAAACATTACAGCAAAAAGGATTAAAACATTGATAGCTCCGACATAAATAAGGAGCTGCGCAGCAGCTACAAAATACGAGTTCGATAGAATATAGAATAAAGATATACAAAAAAGAACCAATCCTAATGAAAAAGCCGAAAAAATCGGGTTCGAAAATAATACTACTGCTAGACTTCCTAATATAAGACCTGATCCCAGAAAGACTAAAAGAAAATCATGTATTGGTCCGGGTAAATCCATTTTTATAGAAAAAAATCAAAAAATTTCATGCCCTTATTGATCTGATCAGGAAAAAGAAGTTATAATAAAGATATTAGATCCTTCTTAATTGAATGAAATTTCAATGGGGGGTGGTGGGAATTGATGGAAATCTAGTTCGTAGGCTAGACTTTTTCTTAAAAACAGAGGTCAAAACTAGCCATTTTGAAATCATTATTCGAATAGAAATCATTTTTAAACAAAACGAAACCACGATTCTCACCATTCTTGATCAAGCAAAAACCTCATTATTTTAGACCAAAAAGCTAGTTCGATTTGGAATTTTGAAATAGTTTTTGAATCAAGAATCTTCAATCTTCTAGATTTGTTGAATTCGAAGAAATTGTTCGAATTGTGTAATCGTCAATTATGGACACCGGTAATCGACCTAAAGCAATTTGATTATAATTCAATTCGTGTCGATCATAAGAAGAAAGTTCATATTCTTCAGTCATTGATAAACAATTTGTTGGACAATATTCAACGCAATTACCACAAAATATACAGATGCCAAAATCAATACTGTAATTAAGGAGTCTTTTCTTTCGAATATTAGTTTCCAATTTCCAATCTACTAGGGGTAAGTTTATAGGACATACACGAACACATACTTCACAAGCAATACATTTATCAAATTCAAAATGAATTCGGCCTCGGAAACGTTCCGATGTGATCAATTTTTCGTAGGGGTATTGAATAGTTACAGGTAAACGATTTGCGTGGGACAGGGTAATCACGAAACCTTGACCAATGTACCTGGTGGCTCGGATTGTTTGTTGACCAGAATTCAAGAACTGAGTTAGCATAGGTAACATATCTAAATATTTATAACTAATTTGACTTGTTTCTTTCTCTTGTTTAAGACAAGTTGTGAAAATAGAATATTCTATTCCTTTACAATGAAAGAAGTTGGGACGAAGTTGTTAATAATAGATTACCTAGAGAAATAGGTAAAAGAAATTTCCATCCAAGATTTAATAGTTGGTCCATTCTTAGTCTCGGTAAAGTCCATCTTGTTGCAATAGAAATAAACAAGAACAAATAAGTTTTAGCTAATGTAATAAAGATACCGATTATTGTTCCAAAAACTTGACTTCTTTTATTTATATCAAAAAGCTCAGTAACGAATAGATATGGAATAGAAAGATTCCAACCCCCCAGGTAAAGAACTGTTACAAATAATGAAGAAACTAGTAGATTTAGATACGAAGCAACATAAAATAAACCAAATTTGATACCTGAATACTCGGTTTGATAACCTGCTACTAATTCTTCTTCTGCTTCTGGTAAATCAAAAGGCAATCTCTCACACTCGGCTAGAGATGAAATTAGAAAAATGATAAACCCTATAGGTTGACGCCACAAATTCCACCCCCAAAAACCATATTTTGACTGCACTTCGACTATATCAACCGTACTTGAGCTGTTAGATAATCATAGTCGATGATGACATCACTGTTCCCGCCGCTATTACAAAACCGTACATGAAATTCTCACCTCATACGGCTCCTCAGAGATCATAAATAAATTTAAGGACCTTTCACCATTTAGTGTGTTTGTGTAGGATGGATATAGAGTTAAACTCTTATCCTAAAGCCTAGAATTAGACCAACGGAATTCTGTCTGCTAGAGTTATAGTAAAATAGTGCTTCTGAATTGATCTCATCTTTTAAGAATTTTAAGAATTCTCATTTTTCTTTGTTGAGCAATAACTTTATCCTTGAATAAAGGAAGAGTTCCTTTTTTAGGGTAGATATTTCAACTTAGCATTTTCGATTACGAAAAAGAATTAGATATTTCACTACATAATAATAAATACTAATTTTATTTCCTTCCGATTCTCCTTTCTCATATTTCTCATAATCTCATAAAAAAACTAAAAGATTTCTTCGTTCTTGATAGTTATTTACTTAATCGGTGGATAGGAACATACTCTGGATCGAAATCTTGGGGAGTACTTCTTAAGTATTTCTACGAATTTTAAGCCCCAATTCGAATTACTTTTCTATAAATAAAAAGAAATATCCTGTTCGATAATTTACAGAATCTACATAACAAATCCTTTGTGTATCTTGATCTTCCTAACCATCCACTCATTTTTGGAATTGGTAATAAATCTATGAGAATAGTTAGTAAAACCTCCATAAAGTTGATCTTTTGAACCCAATTCAAGTGATGATGAGTAATCAATCAATCTCGGAGTGAACAGTCTCGACTGCTTCTATATTGCTTTTACTTAATTCGTGTACATAGGAAATGAGATTGAATTCTTTTAACAGCAATTTTTAAACCGTTTTATTTCACTCATATAACTATCTGGTTTAGTTCATTCATCCCAACGATACTGATGACTAAAAAAAAATAGATATCAGTTAACTCGTAACTCTCTTGCTAGAAAGAAAAGAGCTAGGCGAATTTTTATGTCTCATCGAATCGCACGTAGAGATATTGATAATACACATAGAGTTAATGGTATTTCATAACTAATTGATTGAGCAGCAGCTCTTAATCCACCTAAAAAAGAATATTTATTATTTGATCCATATCCCGACATCAGAAGTCCAACGGGAGCAAGACTTGAAACGGCGATCCATAAAAAAATACCAATACTAAGATCGGTTAGAAGAAAGTGATAACTAAAAGGAATTACTGAATAACTTAGTAAAATGGATATTACTGCTATAACTGGCCCGATACTGAATAAACGAGTATTTCCTCTAGATGGAAGAAGATTCTCCTTGAAAAGTAATTTTGTACCATCTGATAGAGCTTGAAAAATCCCTAAAGGGCCGGCGTATTCGGGTCCAATACGTTGTTGTATCCCTGCAGATATTTCTCTTTCTAACCAAACAATTACTAGTACACCCAGTGTGATTCCTATTACAAGAGCGAAAATAGGGACAAGGATCCATATGATCCCATAGACTTCTTTTAAGAATTCCAATCTGGAAAAAGAATAGATAGCTTGTATTTCTGTTGTATCCATTATCATTTCAACGATCAACTTCTCCCATAATGATATCTATGCTACCTAGTATCGTCATAATATCAGCCAATTTCATCCTTTTAACTAACTCAGGAAGAACTTGCAAGTTGATAAAACCCGGCGGTCGAATTTTCCATCTCCAAGGAAAAACACTCCGATCCCCTATCAAAAAAATTCCCAATTCCCCTTTTGGAGCTTCGACTCTTACATAAAGTTCTTGCTTGGACAATTCAAAGGTTGGAGAAGGTTTTTTACTAATAAATCGATATTCGAAATCATTCCATTCAGGATCTTTGATCCTACCAAAGCGTCGGATTTCGAAATTCTCATATGGTCCCCCTGGGATTCCTTCCAGAGCCTGTTGGATAATTTTTATGGATTCTGTCATTTCACTGATTCGTACTAAATACCGAGCTAATGAATCTCCCTCTTTTTGCCATTGAATCTCCCAATCAAATTCGTCGTAACATTCATAACGATCAACTTTACGAAGATCCCATTGTATTCCGGAAGCTCGTAACATTGGGCCCGATAAACCCCAATTTAGGGCTTCTTCTACACTAATAATGCCTATGCCTTCAACTCGTTCTAAAAAAATGGGATTTTGTGTAATAAGTGTTTGATATTCAGCAACCCCAGTTAAAAAATAATCGCAAAAATCCAAACATTTATCTATCCAGCCATGAGGTAAATCAGCAGCGACTCCCCCGATACGAAAAAAATTATGCATCATACGCATACCGGTAGCGGCTTCGAACAAGTCATATATCAATTCTCGTTCTCGAAAAATATAGAAGAAAGGGGTCTGGGCCCCAATATCGGCCATAAAAGGGCCGAGCCATAATAAATGAGAAGCAATACGACTCAACTCCAACATAATAGTTCTGATATAGCTAGCTCTTTTAGGTACTTGAATGTTGCCTAGCTGCTCGGGTCCATTTACAGTTATTGCTTCTGTGAACATAGTAGCTAAATAATCCCAACGAGTTACATAAGGCAAATACTGTATAATTGTTCGATTTTCCGCAATCTTCTCCATCCCTCTATGTAAATAACCCAATATTGGTTCACAGTCAATAACATCTTCACCATCGAGAGTAACGATCAGTCGAAGAACGCCGTGCATTGATGGGTGGTGAGGGCCCATATTGACTATCATGAGGTCCTTTCTTGTAGTTGGCGTAATCATAATTTTTGTTCTCGAGTTATTGTTCCATGCATTGCTGAAATTGAAAAGAAGTTCATCAAACTGTAAACAATTAAGTCCAACTGGCATCGCGTTTCAAATTAATGAGTTTTTCTCTCTCGAATATTCAACTCACCAATTAATTCTTTATACCGTTCTCTATTTTTTTTTGACAAATAGGCTAGTAGTCGTTGCCGTTTTCCCAAAATTTTTCGCAAACCTCTCTGAGATGAAGAGTCCTTTTTGTGCAATTCCAAATGTGAAGTAAGTTTCCTTATCTTAGTGGTGAAACTAAATACTTGAAATTCAACAGACCCCACGTTTTCTTCTTTTTCTTTTTGAGAAATAACCGAAATAAATGAATTTTTTATCATAAAAAAATTTCCCTTTCTCTTTTTACAGATATGTATTTTACTGATCAGTAATAATAATGCTATTACGGTATATACAATAATCGAATCCGGATTTCTTTCGAAACTCCTATTCGAATCAATCAATCTAATCAGTTCGAGATCTACTTGCTAATTGCGACATTTTATTTCAATATTTGATATTGACATGTGACCCACTTATGTATTTGTTTGCTTTCCTAGACCCTATAATTATATTATTTAATTATATTATTTATATTTATATAATTGTTAATTGTTATTATATAATATTTTGATTTTCTATAGAATTAGTTTCTATATAATAATATTTCGATTTTAGAATTTATTCTATTATATCTATGATTCGATTCTAGATCATAGAGTAATAGAGTATAGGATATATAGAAATATATAGAAAAAGTGTATTATCCGCGGATTTTCAATAGTGGATACAGGCGGATCCTTAACATACTGAAACAACTGCCATTATTGGTATCAAACCAATAATGACTTATACAAGCTAAATCTTCGAATCGATAATTAGGCCAAAGAAAGAGTTTTAATTTCAGTAATTTCATTTTCTTTCCATCAAGGTAATTATTATCATGTGAAACTTGGCTGATGTTTTGTACGCTCTTGTCGTTGTAAAATACTGGATTTTTATCTACATCATTTGGAGTCTTTGAGTTGAAACAAATTAGAATTCGTAATTTTCTACGACGTCTAAATGATAAAATATTTTCCGGAACAATCAAATCAAAATGATTTTTGTTTTTCTTTAAATCAGTTATTCTTTGATACGGTGCTTCATCTAAAAATTTTTTAGAAACATGTCGTTGCTTTTGGTATTTTCGATTCGTTTGATACTTATTCTTATGAACCAATGAAATACCTATGGTTTGATACAGAAGCATTTGTCCATCCTTTTTTTCAGATATACGAATGGGTTCTATAATCAATATTCCACTTTTCAGTAATTCAGGCAAAGTGAAATTCCTTTGAATCACCATTAGATCGAAATTCATTTCTTTCTTTTGAATCGAGGATATAGTAATTTTTCTTGGATCTATCAGTCTACGGAGTAGACAATATACCTTGATATTATTGATCAGTCTTTGAGTATCGTTCGACCTCAATTGAAAAAGCAAATAGCGTTGCAGGAAGCGATTGAGTTCTGCTTGTGTATTACTTTTGTATTGTTTTTTCTTTTTCCCGTTTTGTGTGTCCGATCGTGCATAATTTGCATTACTATCTTTTTGTTGGGGGAGAGTGAATCTAAGATCTCCTGGCCTTGTGGGTTCTCTTTCTTCTTGATTTCCATGCTCTTTATTTGATGCTATCAAAAAACTTCTTTTTTCTTTTTTGTTGGTCTTTTTCTTTTCATTACTATTTGCATTTCTATTCAAATTAAAAAAGACAATTTTGCTTGGTAAAACCCAAGGTTTTCTTTTGTATGCAGTATAAAGGAACACCAGTTCTAGGAAGAACCAAAGTTCCAGATTCGCTGTGGGACGCTTCAACATTTTTTCATTCATTCCCATCCAATCCAAAAATCCTTTTGGGGTTGTTAGTGAATTGATTTCTGGAATCATAAGATAAAAAAGATCTTTTTTAAGAATTATTTGAGAATTCTTAGTACGAATTGGAGTATTTTGATTACTCTTGATATCAATCGTCATCCAGCTTGTAATATTATCTTTTTTTCTAAGATAAAAATTGATAATTTTCCAATCCAAATATTTTCTTTTTTCGAAATCTATATATAGACTATCGAACTTTCCTAGATTATTAGTAATAAGGACGTTACTCAGTATATCAAAAAGAGTTTTTTTAGGTGTGTTATAATAAACCTCTTGGTTCTTATTTTCGTGAAATGGAGATCCATAAAAAAAGCATTCCGCTTTATTTTCAGAATTAATAAATTTATATGATAAAAGATCATATCTATAGTATTGCGGAAAATTTTCTTTATTAGTAAATAAAAAATCCACTTTCCATTCTTTTTGTTTTTCGGAATTAATTAATTCATTTTTTTCATATGAATGCTTTTTGCTTACATTTTCTTTATTTATGTGGTACCGATGAACTCTATTTCGCCATTTTTCTGCTATTAATCTAGACCATATAATCTGTAATAAATCATATTGAGAATGGCCTCTTAACCAGTTTTTCCATTGATTCATTTCATAACTTGGAAGTTGTTTATCCTTCAATTTCGAATCAACGATTCCTTGTGTTTCAAAAGAATCCTTTATTTGAGGTTGAAGAAGGAAAGGGATTCCTTGACATTGATATTGAAGGACAGTTCGTAATTTATACGAGTTAGTCACCTGGAGTTGTGAGAATCTGTAAAATACATATGCTTGTGACACGTAGGATAAGTCATAAAAAATATGTAAATTTCTTTTACTAACACTTTCAAGTGACTTTTTTAGAGTTGAAATAAACAGAATTGTATTTTTCTTTCTTTTATCAATTCTTCCTTCTTTTCTTTCATTATTGGAAATGAAGTTCTGCAAATTTTTTTTTTTTGATTCAAGGAAAAATTTTGTATTTATTCTAGGAATATTAATGATAGATAAAAATAGATCTGTGTGTTTTCGTTCAATGAAAAATTTAAAAAAAAGGGGTAATTTATAGATTAATCGCGCATTTATTCTTTTTAAAATCTTTTTTTTTTGTAATTTTTTAGTATTAAAACTTGGTTTGATAGGACTAAGGTTCTTGATTCTTGAAATTTTTTTTTCTTTCTCTTTTGTGATTTTTTCGATTTGAACCCGAAGTCTACTTGTTCTATGAGTCCGATCGGTTATTTTTTTTTCTGTCAATAAAGAATTTCTCCATCTCGGAGATGTAATTTGACTAAATGAATCATGAACTATCTGATTATTAATTAGAGAATCTTTTTCTTCTTTAATTTCACTTGATTCATCTATTTCTACCTGTCTTAATCGAAATAGTAAAATTCTATTTATTTTTGAAAGTTCGTTTTTGATTTTTTTTAGAAAAATACCACTTTTTATAATCCATTCTTGTGTTTTTTTAAAAACTTTTCGAAATGGTTTTATTTTGCTTTTGAAAACTATTAGAACTTGAAAATAGTTTTTTTTTAATTTTTCCTTTTCTTTTTCGACTTTTTTTTTTTTTTTCTTTAAAATGAGTTTCAAAAAGGTCAAAAGGGAAGGACGTTTACGGGGCGAACCAAAAGGGAGTTCAGCTTCTAGTCCAAAAACGGTTAAAAAAGAAAAATCATCTTTTTCTTTTTTTTGTAAATCTTTCTCAGAGGATCGTTGTTTTAATTTGTGCCGAGATTTTAGCCAGAAAGGAAAAAAGATTTTTATCTGAATACCGTCTGTCAGCCAATTTTTCGGAAATTCTGTTTCGGATAATGCAACACCATTATAGGTACATTTAACATACATCTCTCTATTCCAGTCCTTGAAATCTTCCGACCATTCAGGAAGTTCGAATAGTAATAGACATAGGATATTTTTCAAAATTATGAGCGAAGGCAAGAAAATATATTTTCGAACAATGGATTGAGTTAGTAATAGGCAACCTCTTAGTACTTGGGCAAATGGAATGGTATCCCAGGTCTCCGCTATCTCTATTCGCACTTTTTCATTTACTGTCTTTTTCTCATTTTTTTTTGTTGTTTGCTCTTCTATATACTTGAAATTTTTGAATGCTTCCTTTTTCGTTATCCAATTTCGCAAAATTACTTTAATTAATCCAGAGATATCAAAAGAAAAAATAGGAGATTCCTTTATTCTGTCCAAAAAAAGAGGAGAATGCGCATTTACTTGAAACACTTGGCCAATTACTATTTTACGCCTTTGAGCTCGCATAGAACCTTTAATTATATCTCGCCGAAAGTCGGGTTGGTGTGAATAACGCATCAAAGCTAGGTCCTTTATTTGATCAGTTGTAATACTATTATCCTTAGTATTATTATCCGTATGATTAGGATCATTATCCTTATCCTTCTTATTATTCTTATTATTATTAATAGTCAAAATTACCACACGTTTGGCTTTCCTTGAACGAATTTCATGATCTTCTGGTATGTCTTCTTCTTCTTCTTCGTCTTCCAATTGTTGTTCTAATTCGGTAATTAACTTATATGACCATTTAGGGACTTTTTTAATAATTTCTTTTATTATAAGTCCTTTTTCATTAGTATCAGTTTGAATATTAAAAGTGAAAAAATCCACAATTTCTCTTGAAAATGCTTTTTGATCAAAATCCAAGTTATTTGTTTTTGGGTCAGAATTAGTATCTGTAAGAAGGATAGTATGAATACGATTTATCCCAAATTTTTCTATCAGCTTTTTTATCAAAGATTTTTTTAGGATTGAATGCGAAAAACTTTTGTAGATTTTTCTTCGATATGATCTGTTCAACAAAGGATCACACCTTTTCAATAAGTATTCTTTTGTAGAATCGTCCTTTACAACACACAGTTGAGTTCTTGTTTCTAGTCTATTCAGCGAAATAGATTCTTTGTCAAAAGCTTCAATTCGATTTCGAAACTCG